GTCTGCGTTGAATCCTTTACAAACGCTGGATGTAAACAAATAGCGCGCCCTTCCACTAAAATGGGTTGGAAGGCCTGTATGCCTAATCTATGCAAAGTAGGTGCTCTATTCAGCAATACAGGATGACCCTTCATAACTTCCTGAAGTATTTCCCATACAATTCGTTCTTTTTCCCGAATTTGACTCTTAGCAGTCCCTAGGTTCGGAGCAAGGTGCTGTCTAATTAGACCGCGCAGTAGAAATGTCTGGAAAAGCTCTATTGCTATTTCACGAGGCAATCCACATTGATGTAATGAAAGTGAGGGGCCTACAACAATGACAGAGCGTCCCGAATAATCGACTCGTTTGCCAAGCAGAGTCTCACGAAACCTTCCCTCTTTGCCTTCAATTAGATCTGTAAACGACTTGTAAACCTTATTATGACCATCCCTTATTGGCTCTCCGCGGATTCCATTATCAAGAAGTGTATCCACAGCTTCTTGTACCAATCTCTCCTGAGACATTACTACGTCCCCTGGCGTAGATTGAATTGTTAATAAATCGAGAAGATCATTGTTCCGCGAAAGAACTCTACCATAAAGGTCATTAATATCCGAACCCATTCGTTTAAGTTCACCTATCTGAACCGCCGGTCTCAACCCCGGGGGAAGAACTGGTAATAGACATAAAACCATCCATTCTGGTTCTACATTTGTTCGAATAAAATGCTTAGCCAATCCCATGCGTCTAACCAAAAAGCGCTTTCTTCTTTCAATTTTCCGATCTTCCCACTCATCACCCGTGAGCCCCTCTTCCTCTAATTCTTTCCATTCTGCCAACGAAGAATCTATAATAACTCGCAAATCTAGATCGCCCAATTGTTCTCGGATAGCGCCTGCTCCAGTAGAAATTTCGCGAAATGTATGCAAGCCTTCGATAGTAAAAAAAGGAGGGATGCTATCTTTCCAGGATTGGGTTTCATATTCGAATGAACCTCGTAATCGTAAAATAGTAGGTTTTTTAGCTATAGGCCTAGTAAAAGCAAAATTGGGATAGGATCCTATAGGATCTCCCCCCCTTCAAAACCGGACGTGAAAGTTTCCTCTCATCCGGCTCAAGTAGTTATACCAAATAAAGATAAAGGAGTTCTTGCTTTCAATTCAAATTATAAAAAACCCCCAACTACTCCTTACTCAAGTTCTCACAAGCAACATTTCATTGATTCATTGTTCTTTTATTTTGATTTTATCAATTCTTTATCTTTAATTCAATTTGAAATATTGAAATAGCGACATAAATGAAATGTGAAATTCTTGAGTAGTCTACTTAGCCTTCGAATGATGAATCCCTCTAAAGGAATACCTTGGAATTCGTAAGGAATTGACTTGTCTATATATCGTTCCATTTGATCTTTTAGGTCCTGACTTCACCTCGACGGTTATGCACGCTGCCCTTTCTTTAAAGCCTATATGCGATGGATAGGCTTCTATAACCATAACATATTTGCTTACTTGAACATAAACAGAATTGCATTTCTTTCTAAAACGAAAAGACAGGTTTGCCACAAAAGAAAGAAGTCTTTTCACGAGGTACACCTCCCAATTCCTATTTGTTTGTTTTTGTTACTGAATCGACCATAGACCAATTCCCTTTTTTTTTTTTGGGGGGGGTATTGAATAGACCCATAATTCTGAGCTTCATGTTCCTCCTCACAAGAGACATGTCAGATCCGGGCATCCCAATTCGATTGAATAGGGTGACAGTTTCTCATTCAAAATCTGTAAAATCCGAATTTCGATCAAATCACACATCGCAGTATACTAGGTCTTCTAGTTCTTTAAGAGGTTTATCTAAAAGATTCGCGATATAACTAGGAAGACGCCTCAAATACCACACATGAGTCACGGGGCATGCCAGTTTGATGTAGCCCATTTGATATCTTCGTATCCGAGAATTCGCAAATTCGACTCCGCAGTCGCCGCAAAATGTTCTCTTTTCTTTTTGATCTACAAATTCGCCATAATGTCCACAAGCACAAATTCCGCTTTTTATAGGTCCAAAAATTCTTTCACAAAAGAATCCACCTATTTTTGGCTTATTGGTTTCCCACTCAACATGCTCGATTTCTGTTACCTCTCCGACTATCTCTCCATTGGGCAGGGTTTTATTGGCCCAAGCGCTTATTTGTTGAGGAGAAACTAATCCAATTTGAAGTTGTTGATGTTTATACCGATCAATCATAGAAAAAAGAATTCTGATTTATTCCGATTCATTCCGATTAAGCTTCCTTCCTATTCATCTGAAAGTTCTTCTCAGATACAAGGAAATGATTCAGTTCTAGGGCCAAAGAGCGTAGTTCTCGAACGAGCAATCGAAAGGATTCGGGAGCATCCTCAGCTTTAGGCATTTCTCCTCCAACGATTGTAGTATCAAATATTTTGTCGCGAGTTCTAAGATGATCAGACTTATAAGTAAGCATCTCTTGTAAAATATGAGCAACACCGAACCCCTCTAGGGCCCAAACCTCCATTTCTCCTACCCGCTGGCCCCCCCGCTTGGCCCTTCCCCTAATGGGTTGTTGTGTAACAGATGCATAAGGACCATTGGAACGTCCGTGTATTTTGTCATCAACTTGATGAATTAATTTCAAGATATAGGGCTGTCCCACTATAACAGGTTGTTCAAAGGGATCTCCCGTTCTTCCATCAAATATTCTGCTTTTTCCCGGATACTCGGGTTCAAATACCCAAGGATTCCCTGTTTGCTTACTGGCTTCATGTAATTCAGAAAAGACTAGTTTTCTCGAAGCCTCTTGTTCATATCTCTCATCAAAAGGTGCTACTCGATAATGTCTATCTAGCAGAACCCCCGCCAACCCGAGCGAGCATTCAAATATCTGTCCTACATTCATTCGTGAAGGTACTCCCAATGGGTTGAAGACCATATCAATAGGCTTTCCGTCTTGCAAATAAGGCATATCTTGTCTAGGCAAAATTTTGGAAATGATCCCTTTATTTCCATGTCTTCCGGCGACTTTATCACCTACTTTGATTTCACGTTTCTGTGAAATATATACACGAATCCTTTCTCTTTTTGGATTAGAACGTATCCATCTCACATCAATAACTCGGCCCCTCCCACCTCTAGGTAGTTTTAGACAAGTTTCCCTTGAAGTGGCTAGCTGAGTGCCAAATACGGCGTCTACGAATTGATCTGCCGGGGATAAGTCTTGGGCCAGCTGGGGTGTTAATTTACCTACTAAAATATCGCCCGCTTCTACCCAAGATCCCAAGATTACAACTCCGTTTTTGTCTAAATTTCGTAGTAAATGGGCCCGTAGCGGTATTTTTTTAGTGACCTTTTCGGGGCCTTGGCTTGTCACATGAATCTGAATTTCATATTTCCGTATGTGAAAAGAAGTATAAATATCTTCATATACCAGACGCTCACTAATGAGTACCGCATCTTCAAAATTGTAACCTTCCCATGGCATATAAGCTACTAATAGGTTTTTCCCCAAAGCGAGTTCTCCCCCAACCGTAGCGGCACCGTCCGCCAAAATTTGTCCCTTTTTCATGCATTTGCCCCGTCGAACCTGGGGTTTTTGATGTATACAAGTATTTTTGTTGGAACGTTGATACATAACTAATGGAATGCTTAGAGTATCCCCATTGCCCGATAAAAGGATCTTGTCAGTATGGATAGAAATGACCTTTCCCGCGTGTTCCGTTATAAGGGGAACTCCTGAGTCTAGAGCCACCTGGCCTTCCAAACCAGTTCCAACAATGCACTTCTCGGACCGAGAAAGCGCAACTGCTTGGCGTTGCATATTAGAACTCATTAAAGCCCGATTCGCGTCATTATGCTCGATAAAGGGAATGAGAGAAGCTCCAATAGAAAAATATTGGAAGGGAAAAATGCTTCGAAGATGAACCTGTTCCCATGCAATAGTCAGGAATTCTTGACGGTATCGAGCCGGAACAATCTGTTCTTCCTGAAAACCTTCATTAAGTGCCAAAGAATTGCCTGTCCCTATCATACAGTATTCATCTCTCCTTGATGATAAATAAAGTATCCGTGCCCTTTTTGATTTCTCGGAGATTTCATAAAATGGGCTTTCTAGAGATCCAAAATGACCGATTCTCGCATGAATTGCTAAGGATCCAATAAGGCCAACATTGATTCCTTCAGATGTGTCAATTGTGCAAATGCGTCCATAGTAGCTAGGATGGATATCTCGTATCCGAAAACTAGCAGTTCGTCCTGTCAATCCACCAGGACCCAAAAAACTCCATTTTCTCCCATGAACTATTTGTGTCAATGGATTCGTTTCATCCAAAACTTGAGATAATGGGTGTAATCCGAAAAAAGATTCATAAGTAGTTTTGAATGGGGTTGAGGTTACAAAATTCTGAGGGGTCGGTATCAATTTCCCTTTAATTGCTCCGCCTATAGCCCCTCTTACCACTTTTTCCAAACGAATCAGAGCCAATCCGAATTGATCTTGTAAGAGATCCGCTACAGAACGAATACGTTTATTTTTCAAATGATTCATATCGTCAAGTGTACCCATTCCAAATTTCATTCCAATCAAATGATCTGTGGCTGCCAAGATATCTCGCGGTAACAAAAATGTATTATTCTGGGATATATCAAGATTCAGTCTCCGGTTAATATTTCGTCGACCAATCCTTCCTAATTCACACCTTTGTCGAAAGAATTGATTTTGTAATTCCTTACATAAGGAATCAGAAAATACCGGATCTCCATCTACACAAACAAACTGTTGATAAAATTCCAAAATGGCATTTTCTTTTGACCCCATTTTTTCCTTCTCTTTATCATCCAAAAAAGCCAAGAAAATTTCAGGGTAGCAAACATTCTCTAGAATTTCTCTTAGATTCGAACCCATAGCCGATGATAGAACTAGAATAGATATTTTCTGTTTCCTACTTACGCGAGCCCATATACGTGCTTTTCTATCAATCTCTAATTCTAATCTTCCTCCCCAATCTGATATTATGGTGCCGGTATAGACCCAAAATCCTTTATGGTCCAATTCTGATCGGTAATAGATACCCGGACTTTGCAATATTTGATTGACTACCATTCTGTATATTCCATTTACTATAAAAATTCCCAGGGAATTCATTAAAGGAATATTTCCAATCAAAATTGTCTGTTTTTGCATATAATACCCCTTCCTTTTCCAAATCAAACCCGCGGATACATATAATTCAGAAGAATAGGTGAGGGATTCATATACGGCATCTCGTTCTTTTATCAACGGTTCGACCAATTTATATGTTTCCGCAAATAATCGAAAGTGTACGTCTACGTCTTTTTCTACGTCTTCGTCTTTTTCTAAGTCTTCATTTACAGTTTTTTCTAATAAGTATTCATCTACTGCAGCTAGAAAATCTGCTAGATCTGGAAAATCTTCCATATCTAGCAAATCTTCTATATCTATAAAATCTCTTATGAAACCTTCCACCGTTGGAAACTTATAAAGTTCTTCTCTTAAGCCCTGATCAACGAACCTACAGAATCCTTCAAATTGTATCTCATTAAGCCCAGGTATTGCAGCCATTCCTTCATTTCTATCGCCAAGCATTTCGAATTCCCCGTATTATCCAAAAAATCCCATTTTTGACTCATTCTGCATCGAATCATATGGATCGATCTAGCAATGATGGAATTTCTATTCTGTTTACTAAATCACATGAAATTGGAACCAATCGCCTAAATGTAATGTATAAAATACGTATGGACGTAGAAATGAAGAGAATTTTATACTCAAATCTCAGGAATGGAATTTGAAACAGATACGAACGGAAAGGAATTGATAAAAGACACTTAGATTAGACCAATGGAGTTTTTTTGTATAGAATAAAAAAAAAATGATTCCATTTCGAGATATTCTATATCCAATCCCGTGGGATACCAGAAAAATAATAAATGAATTCGCGATTGAATCTGTTCGGGGCGATAATAAAGACATAATAATCAGAAACAATATAGAGTTGGGTTTTTTAGCACCTATTCGCGCATTCCATTGTTCTGTTCAAAAAAGGATTCGCAGAGAAGAGAGATATTTTTCCCTATTTTTGAGTAGAATACGAATACGGTTGAAGGGCGTAATAAGCAGGCTTGTATGCTTTTATTAGAATATACGTGGATATAGCTGGAGAGCGTAGAACTCTTTCTAGCTGCACCCCCTCCCAATTCTATCCTGTCGTGTTCTATCCAAATTTCGATTTTCTATTCAATGAAAAAATCGAAACACGGTACGTTCGTGCGAATTCCCTAAAGGTATCATCTACAAAGAAGATACTCGGTTCAATATTTGCGTAACGTTTTCTATTTTGGGGTTTACAAATACTCATCGTTGCCGTTATAATTTCAATTATTGAAAAAGAAAAAAAAAAAGCAAGACCGGTTAGTTATGTATCAATTTGGATTGTCTATTGTCTTATATCAGTAGTACCATTAGGGAAAAGCAGTTTGAAATTCAAATAGAAAAGGCGTCCGGGAGTTTACAGCCAACAGTTAAGGGTTCCAACTCGTCTGGCTTTTGCGACCGAAAATCCACATTTTTCGTTTCAATAGAAAGAGAAGGGATTTTGGATTTTTAGCTATTTTATTTATGTTTTAAGATACTATACAATCAATCGAAGGGACAGATTCAATTCCCAGGGAGAGTTTTCGTTTCTTTTAGGCAAGGCATTCAGATTCAAGATACAAGTACAATAATAAAAAAAAGAAGTTTAGGAATACCTCTACCCAAACAAAACCAAACAAAAGGCGAATATTTGCATCTATTTTATATCCTTTTGGCGACATGGCCGAGGGGTAAGGCGGGGGACTGCAAATCCCTGTTCCCCAGTTCAAATCTGGGTGTCGTCTGATCAACAAAAGAAAAGACGCGAAATACCCTTTTCTGGTTTGCTGATAGACCTCGCAGAATGTTCCCCGATTCTAGGAGAAAATCAGAAATTATATAAGAACTTTTTATAAGATAAGGTACAAGCAGATTTTTGGGAGTCTTTCGTGAAGGGATCGCGGGTTGCTACCGAATACCCTTTTGACTCTTCGACAAGAATTTCACTATTATTAGTATTAGTGAACAATAATGAAATAATTCATTCAAAGAGATAGAGGACATAATTCACATGGATATAGTAAGTCTGGCTTGGGCTGCTTTAATGGTAGTCTTTACATTTTCCCTTTCACTGGTAGTATGGGGAAGAAGTGGACTATAGGGGTACTGCAAATTGGGTTGAGGAATGAAACTTTCTTCATTTTTTAGAATTTAGAAATCGTTCTGCAAAGCCTTTATTTTATTATTATAAATTTATTAATTCAATTTTGAAAATATTTTCAATTGCAATTGAAAAAAAGAAAAAAAAAACAGAGTTATTTCGAAATTAGAAGCGTGAAGTGAAGGAATGTATTCTATGATATGACTAGTATATATGAAGAAGAATAAGATATAGAAATAATGCCCTTTCAACCAAACAAATAGTTCAAGAATTCCCATGCTTGTATTTCGATTCGAAAGTAAAAGGGGTCCAGACGATAGAAAATTTATTACAACCGAATTCTTCCTAACTTTTCTATTTCGCTGAACCAATTCTTATCCGAGTTATATATGGACAATGGGGGCGAGCAGGCCCCCTTTTACTTTGAAATAGAATTGGGGTGGTATGCACGTTACATATATGAATATCAGGATACCTATTGTAGTTGTAGGCTTCTCTATATTCAATTAAGCCTGTTATATCCTTATAGAATAAGGTACAACTTGAATCCATTAAAATCACAATATCTAGATAGTAGAAAGAAGTATATAGAATATTTCTTTCTACCATACTAACGGTATAATGTTAATTCGAGGTCGTTCATTTCATTTTAAGACACGGAATTGGAATCTTTTTTATTTGTATAAGATAAGAAATTCCAATTAATCGCTTTGACTTACTGTTTTTACGTAAATTATCAGTAAAAAGGCGGTAGGAACTAGAATAAACAATGCAGTAGCAATAAATGCGAGAATATTGACTTCCATAATCTCATCCTTTCTTTTTTTACTTCAAAATAACTCGGGATTGAATCCCATAGAGATGAAAAACCTTTCGCCTGTAAATTCAATGGTCAATGGGATGAATTACACCTCGATGATATCAAATAGGATCAATATCATGAATAACAATATCTGAGTTATCAAATTCACTCATTGTCAAGAATTGAATAGTATAACATAGGAAGATCCTTTATACATACTCTATTGCAGCTAAAATAAAATAGGATTTCTGATCCAACCAAGAATTCCTTTCCTTTTTTTACTTGAGCATTCTATTCTATTTTTCTTTCTTCTCTATAACCTAAATCTGCCGCCTTCCTTGTACAACAATTATCTGATAAAATAGGCTAAAATAGCATCTGGCCGTCTCGTCTTTCCGCTGGAGTTAAGTTCTAAGCCCCTTTTTTATTTTTTAATGATTTCCTTTTCTTGAAAAAAAAAGAAGTGCTATAAAGACAAGTACACGTAAAAAAAAAGATCTAATATTCTATCAAATAAAATTCATTATTTTAGAGTTTGCTCTTTCTTCGACAATATTTTAGAGTTTGCTCTTTCTTCGACAATATCCTTTTCTTCGAAAGGATTACTCATTTACATTTACTCTCTCTCTAAGATCTAAGATAGGTGGGGTGGGGCTCTTTTCCTTTATTTTATTAATATCCTCTTCTTTCTTTACCTAGATTATTAATGGAATGCATATACTAGAAGTTCAGTGTGAAATTTGAATGAGAAATGAGATAGATTGCTTCAAATTCAAATTGAGTATTAGTAATTGAAGTTAGATCAAATAGCGGCTGGAAAAGAGGATACTTTTCAAAAATAGAAAAATAATTAGCTATGTTCAATTTCTTTTGTTTTGTATTGTACAAGAAAGGAATTCCATTTCCATTTGTGTATGTGTTCCCGGTAAACATATGGTACTCTATTCTATTCGCGGGTTGGGAGAAATTGAAAAAACCAGAACCAGCCCGAGCCCAGTATAGTATCTCTTGGAATACTAAATAGGATGCTACGAATAATTGTAGCAATCCACCCACATATGTCTATTTCCTCTCGATCGGTACTGGTTAAAGTACTGGAAATTTCCGTATTTGTTTGATGAGAAATGAGACAAGCAATTTGCGAAGCGAAATATCAAAAATAAGGATCCCTCCGGGACTGAAATTCGGCAATTTAGACCTCCCAGCAGAAAATAGAAAGACAAATTCGTGTAGTTTTTTATTGGATTTGAACTCATCGGGACTGACGGGTCTCGAACCCGCAACTTCCGCCTTGACAGGGCGGTGCTCTGACCAATTGAACTACAATCCCCAGACATAAAGTGTACGACATATATATTCTTATGATTTCATTCATACATTTTTTTCTATTTAGATTTTAGATTGGAGATTAGAATCGCTGTGTTGAAATAACGGCGGATATATTGATATCCCCGCGAATATGCTCTTTCCTTAGTGAGAAGTGAGAAGTGAGAGCGGCACGGATTCCTAATACTACTTTATTTCTTGCCAAATTGACCCGCTTTCGCTGGAAAAATACTTCTTTTTTTATTTACTTTTCCACTTTCCCTATATTTGCGGGAACAAAGAAATAGAAATAGAGCAAATGCAAATAAAGAAACCGAAGAGCAAACCGACATTTCAAGAAAACAAATGGGTTCTGCTATTTCATGATGGATAAGCGCATTTTTGGGTCGAGCTGGATTTGAACCAGCGTAGACATATTGCCAACGAATTTACAGTCCGTCCCCATTAACCGCTCGGGCATCGACCCAGGAAGAATCAATTCTAGACTTGTTGATAATACACGATCAACTTCCTTTCGTAGTACCCCACCCCCAGGGGAAGTCGAATCCCCGCTGCCTCCTTGAAAGAGAGATGTCCTGAACCACTAGACGATGGGGGCATACTTGCCCGGCTGCCATCATAGTATGCTCATAGTATGATGGCAGTTTTTTGAAATTGTCAATCTTAATATCTTGAAAAAAAAAGTCTGCTTAGATTATTAAACTAGAATATACTAGAAAAAAAATTGACGTAGCAATTCTTTTTTTTTATGTTATTGTTATAATTAACAGCATCTTCTATTATTATATAATATTATTATTATATAGAAATATAGAATAATTTATTTGAATAGAATATAATAATAATAGAACATTCGAAAGCGAATCAATCTTGACAATAACAATATTAGAATATTATTATTATATTCTAATATTATTTCTATTTATTTATTAAAATCTTGACCTTGACAATATATATATTGAATTATATTATAATAAAGTTAAAGTTTTCGGTTATTGGCTTGACAATAATATATAATTAGAATTATATTATGCTATGCTCTGTGAAAATATCACAGAATAGTAGCATTGACCGTGTACGCCTCAGGTGTTTTTGTCTTAGCGAAAACATAGGATCCGGATTCAAAATCGAAAAGGGAGGGACTTGGCCTTGACAATAATATCATTTTTTTATAAAATTCTATTATGATCCTGAAAATAGGACGATTCCGGCTCAATTCATTATTTTCATTATTTCGGACTCGGACTCAGAATAGGGATTCGGGATGTCGAACCAAACAAGAGAAGGAAGCCTTAGCTTAGGGATATTGCAGGTTCTTTGGACAACAAATAGATTTCTTTTCCATTTTGACTTCGACTTTGCGCTTTTCGTTGGTTGAAACTGAAAATAAAAATGATATGATTCAAGCTCAAACCCATTTGAATGTAGCGGACAACAGTGGTGCCCGGGAATTGATGTGTATTCGAATCATAGGAACTAGTAATCGACGATATGCTCAGATAGGGGACGTTGTTGTTGCTGTGATTAAGGAAACAATGCCAAAAATGTCTCTAGAAAGATCATAAGTGATTAGAGTTGTAATTGTCCGTACTTGTAAAGAACTCAAACATGATGACGGTGTGATAATACGATATGATGCGAATGCTGCCGTTGTCATTGATAAAAAAGGAAATCCAAAAGGAACTCGCGTTTTTGGTGCAATCACCCACGAATTGAGACAGTCCAATTTCACCAAAATAATTTCCCTAGCGCCTGAAGTATTATAAGAAGTTTTTGAAAAGGAAACTGTGATATAGTATATCGTAGTTAATATATATTCCATTTTTTCAATAAAAGGAGTTTGCGTTTATCATGAGCAAGGACACTATTTCTGACATATTAACCTGTATACGAAATGCCGACATGGCTAACAAAGAGACGGTTCGAATAGGATTTACTAACATCGTCGAAAAGATAGTTCAAATACTTTTACGAGAGGGTTTTATCAAAAACGCGAGGGAACGTCGGCAAAACATAGAATCCTTCCTATTTGTGTATTTAGAGGAATCGGAAGCATCATCCGAATCCGAATCCGATTCGGATGAGGATTCCGATTCGGATGACGATTTCTATCCTCATCGTCGTCGTACCCGACCTCCGGTTTATGCATATATAAACCCATGCCCCTGTTGTAGGATAATAAGAAGGTTGGCTGAAATCTTAGGCCTTCTATACGTAGTTGCCCGCTATCGTTACCGTAGAGGCAGGTAATTCTTTCTACTTCTCGAGGTATAATAACAGACCGAGAGGCTCGGCTAAAAAGAGTGGGTGGAGAAATTTTGTGTTATATATGGTAATCCTTATGATACACAAATTGAATCCGGAGCGCGTTACTGCGCAATAAATCACTTTTTTCTCTGCTAAAAAAAAGACTTTTTAAAAATGAAAAAGACTTTTTGATGCTCAGAGGGTGATGCAATTCACTGAAGAAAAAAGAAAGATATATCTATGAAAGTGGAATTACTAACACGTTTCCCAACGCCAAGTTTCGGGTCCGTTTCCTTCAGGTCCGCTTAAATATGAAATACCGGGGATCCTTTTTTAGCGACTCTATCAGGAAAGATATGACAGAACTTTCTATATATAGATTCTAGATATAGCACGCGGAGATAGAGTCAAAGTTGAAATAAGTCGTTACGATTCCGGCTGGGGGGTCTAATTTCTAGATTCAACAGAACGGATTCGGACGAGTAAGGGAAGGGGGCTTTGGAACTTGAGCACTCCCTTCGTGGGGATTCCATTGGAGACTCCAAATTTAAAGAAACTCATTTTTTTCCAATTGAAATGAAATAAGTGTATTCGAAGTTAAGGAATAAGAACTATGAAAATGGGGGCTTCCGTTCGTAAAATTTGTGAAAAATGCCGACTGATACGTAGGAAGGGGCGAATTCGAGTAATTTGTTCGAACCCGAGACATAAACAAAGACAGGGATAATCTTTCTAAAAAAACACATTTTGATTTGAAAGGTAGAAAATCAGTTTCGTTTTAACATGAGATGGATATATCCATATATCTCTAACTTCTATTTAATCTCTAACTTCTATTTATAAGACGATAAAATATGGCAAAACCTGTACAAAGATATTCGAGTTTTAGTTTACGTAGGAATAGGCGCACTCGTTTGCGTTTGGGTATACGAAAAGGAATTATTCACGTTCAAGCAAGTTTCAGCAATACAATTGTTACTATTACAGATAGAAGGGGTCGCGTGGTTGTTTGGGCCTCGGCCTCCTCGGGGGCTTCGAATGGGGAGTTTACGGGTCGTCCTGGGGTCGACGACCTCGGTTCGGAAAAGGGTCTCAGAGACTTCCCAATCGAAAGCGAGGGGTCGGAGACCGAAATCGATAACGCGTGTGCGGGCAACGCCGACCGTGGTCTCTATAAAGATTGGCATCAGGAACCCTTGGACGGCAAGAAGGATTTCTGGCGAATGATAGGAAGGGAGTTACAAAGCCTGCTTTCTCTTCTCCTTTCGCTACTCCTTCTTGCCAGCTTGGGCTGGTGGAAATCTTTCCTTTGGCCACTCTTGCACGTAACAATTTATTATCTGACTTATCAGACGCGCTACGTCTTGCCTCTGTTGCTTATACAAGACTTTTTCGAGGCAATCTGGGAATCGGTGAAAGATTTCAATTTCACTTTGGACTCGGTGTCCTTTAGGAAAAGAATCCTAAAATTCCTAGAGGTATATTCGCTGTTGCAATTAAACAGCCGTACTCGTATAGAATCGATCTATTCCAATGAGCCTCAGCTTCCTATTAGGGTTAGGGTTTTCAACTATATGAAATTCATACTCATATTTTTGAAAGAATACAAAACGTATTCAGGGCTCTTCAGTAAGAACAAATTGACTGAGATTCTCCTAAAAGTCTTAGTGTGCTCCTTATATGGTTTTTTTTTCTATGACCGGGTGGCGGTACTGCCCCGGAGTATCAAAATCCCAATTATCATTCTATCCACACTTCATTTCTATTTCAAATTGCACTCGCAATTTGAAGAAAGGGACTTTTAGTATTTAGTAAACCGGCCAGGTTTGTTTGCCTGGCCTTCCCAACAATAAAAAAAAAACATCCCCGGATGGGGCGCGGTGCGGGATGGGGGTTACCGCGGTGCGGATATAGTAGAATGGTAAAACCTCTCCTTGCCAAGGAGAAGACGCGGGTTCGATTCCCGCTATCCGCCCAGAGTAAAGCAGTGTAATGTTGGGATGGATAAAGATAAAGTGTGCTAGTTATAGTACCCCTATTATGAAATTGCATTCTATATTATAGTTTTAGTGTTTTTCAAATTTGGATTTATTTAGATTTCGTATTTATTTAGTATATATATTCTAGTAAATTACTAATAGAATAATAGAATTCTATCTAATACTAATAGAACTAATAGAATAGAATTCTCCATTTCAGTTCTTTTTCTTTATTATATATTAATAATATTAACATTTAATATATATATTTCTTTCATCATTTCTTTAATTTGAATTTAATATTCAATATGAATATTAAATATAATAAATAATAAAAAAAGAAAAATGAGAATAATAAATATAGAATATTCAAATTCTATAATCCTATTCCATTAGTGCATTAGAAATTTTTATCATTCTAATCTAAATGAATATTTATTTTCTTGCATAAAAATAATACTGCGCAAGGCGATTGAATTGTATTATTAATTCAATTAATACAATACCTAATTTTATGGGTAATGGGAATGGGTTGAATAAATTCAATATCTCAATCAATATAATATCTTTGGTCTTATTATTTTTCTTAATTATTCCAGAAGTTGGACCCCCCCTCCCTCTAATTTTTCGTTTTCTTTCTTTGGTTGGGGGCGGGGGCGTTTATTGAATTTTCATGTGTCTCGCAGCCCGAAACGAAAGAACTCGTGGGAGGGGTCATTTCATTTTTGGGTCGTGAACGAATAGGTTCAAGAGATGAGAGAATTAAGGATACCCACAAGAAAGACTAATCCAATCCATAACGATGTACCAGAAAATACAACATTTTTATTACTTGACCAACCCTCAGGAGAAGCAAATACAACGGGTACACCAATAAGTAAGATTACTGAAGTAGCAA